ACTCCTATAAATATAGAAAATATACTAGATTATTCGAGTCGAATTGAAATTAATTGTCAACTCATTCATAACTGTTTAGTCAAAATAACAATTTATTTTGATTGAACTGCTTAGTTTTGTTTGCTGTGGTACATGTATCATTTCAAGATTCATCGACTTGAATTGTTCCATTTACTTCAATTTTATTTCGATATCAATTATAAATATATATTGATATTGCTCTTATACTTTATATAAATAAGACTCTTTTCGCGATTTTTCATCTCACTTCGGCTTCTCTATAAAAAATAAAAATCTAAAAAAAAAAAAGAATTCAAAATAGAATTTTGAATAAAATACTAATTAAATAAAATACCAATCCATATAAAATCTATATAAAAATAGAAAATACTATACCTATATTCTATATGTAATAGAGTACCTCCACCTATATAGAGTACCTCCACCTATATAATATAAAAATAAAATATAAAAATATAATAATAAATAATAATAATATTAAACATTTATGGAATAGGATCTTATATTAACTAAATTCTACTTCTATTCTATATATTCTATTTCTATTCTCTAGAATTCTATTCTATATTAATATTAATATAGAATTCTACTTCTATATTAATTTAGAAATTTATATAAATATATTAATTAAATTAATTAAAATTAATTTAATTATTAATATTAATTCAATTTATTAATTATTCAATTTAGCAATTCAATGTTAGGGCAATAAAGGACTCCTTTCTTTTATTGGTATACCTTACCTGGTATAGCAATATAAAGAAGAGCCCGTTTTACAATGTTAAATGTTAATAATGAAAGTTAATAACAATCCTAATTTTTCAAACTCCAGCTTGTCTATAATTCTATATATTCTATTTCTATTCTCTAGAATTCTATTCTATATTAATATTAATATAGAATTCTACTTCTATATTAATTTAGAAATTTATATAAATATATTAATTAAATTAATTAAAATTAATTTAATTATTAATATTAATTCAATTTATTAATTATTCAATTTAGCAATTCAATGTTAGGGCAATAAAGGACTCCTTTCTTTTATTGGTATACCTTACCTGGTATAGCAATATAAAGAAGAGCCCGTTTTACAATGTTAAATGTTAATAATGAAAGTTAATAACAATCCTAATTTTTCAAACTCCAGCTTGTCTATAAGCGGCTAGTTACAAACAACAAACAATACAATAATGAAGAAATAAAAACTATACAATTTTTGTCTTTGTATTTGAATTTTATTTCATTTTTTTTTAGGGCTATACGGACTCGAACCGTAGACCTTCTCGGTAAAACAGATCAAACTGATTATTCTCAAAATGATTCGAACTGTTTCAAAGACCCAACATGCATTTTTTTGCATTGGGCTCTTCCATTAACTGATATAAATAATCAGTTAGTCTACCATAATTCTCTTGACAAGAAGATAAGAAGATGGCTCCATGTGCTCTGATTTCTTATTTGGATTCCGATCTGAGAGCACTACCGAAGTGTTTCAAAGAAGGTTATCCTGACGTAGGTTTGCTTTTGGCTTAGATCAACCACAAACAATACAATAATGAAGAAATAAAAACTATACAATTTTTGTCTTTGTATTTGAATTTTATTTCATTTTTTTTTAGGGCTATACGGACTCGAACCGTAGACCTTCTCGGTAAAACAGATCAAACTGATTATTCTCAAAATGATTCGAACTGTTTCAAAGACCCAACATGCATTTTTTTGCATTGGGCTCTTCCATTAACTGATATAAATAATCAGTTAGTCTACCATAATTCTCTTGACAAGAAGATAAGAAGATGGCTCCATGTGCTCTGATTTCTTATTTGGATTCCGATCTGAGAGCACTACCGAAGTGTTTCAAAGAAGGTTATCCTGACGTAGGTTTGCTTTTGGCTTAGATCAACCTAAGTTAAATGAAGTCTCCATCGCCCCCCTTTTACTTAAAAAATCCAATATGAAACTTCATACACCTTAAAGTTCATAAGATAGGACGAAAAAAGAATTTTTTGAGGTCTTTATACTCATTATGCCTAGCATTGAATAGAGTGAGTATTCCCCTTATCAATATCTTAAATCAATAATGGGTTCTATTGGTTGCCTAAAATCTAAAAATAGAAATAGAAAAGGGGCACCTAAATTGGACCGAATCTTTTGTCAGGCTATTGTTCTCTTGTTCCCTAAAAGTCATGGAGTAAGACATCAACTTCTCAATAAGTTGTTTGATTCCATAATGTACTCCTCTGAAAAAACATCGGCGCGCGTGTAAACGAGGTGCTCTACCTAACTGAGCTATAGCCCTTTTGCTTGTGATATATATTTTATCATGTCAATAATTTCTTGTCAAGATGAATATTACATGATCCAACTTTTATCTCTTTGATCAGTATTGCTTATAAATAATATTACATTTATAATCCATCGATGTGATGGGTTCCATTTCTTTCTCTTTTTGATTCTAACTGACCTACTTAACTCA